TTCGATATTTAGTCATTCGATGGTATCCTTTATTAGTTTTCTGTATCTGTATCAGATATCCTATAAAATACCATACAATAATGATTTTAGAAGGAAGAGGGATATAATGAAATTCTTGATTGGATCTCATCATAGGATATAATCTATTTTATTTTATTTTATTTGATTAATAGATCCAACAACCCATTTTAATGAATTAAAAAGAAAAAAGAGAATGATCTTATTCGAATTCTAAACGTCTCGTAATCTTCAACCAATTATGTGCTTCAATATAATTACCTGGGGTAAGCCCTATAGCCTGTTTCCAATACTCAGCAGCCTGATCGAACCAAGCCTCTGCAATTTCAGAATCACCTCGTAGAATGGCCCGTTCTCCCTGGTCGGAATAGGTAAGTAAATTCCTTTCCTTAGAACCGCACTTGAGAGTTTCCTACCTCATACGGCTCAGCAATTGATTCTTTTGGCATCACATTTTAATCTATACGAAAAGAATGAAATTTTTAAGAAAATTATCCCCCTTTTGGGGGGATTAGGCCGAAGAAGTTAATTACATAAGTTTCAAACTCTAATTTTTTTTGATCAAAAATCAGTTTTCTCTTTTTTCCCACCTTCAGAAGAATGAAGCATAGATATCTCCCTATCTCATTACGTTAGATTTTTCTGAAAGGGAACTATCTCGTTTTCATATATGAAATTTATATAGAATCTTTGAAAAAGACTTTCCTTCCATAAATAAGAAAAAAACTTACTATCTTTGGGATCTAACACTACACCGCTGCTCAATACCTTATACCTTAATGGATCGACTTTATTACATAAGTTGATTACCTCCCATATTATGATATGACATAAGTATAAGTAATAAGCAGTATTGTATTGACCCAATAGTTCGTTAATTGATCTTTACGGTGCTTTATCTATCAATTTGATCCTTTATCCATAGAATAAAGTATATAGGCGTACCCATTTCTTCATATTTTGTTTCTTGTGAAGTTTCTTTCCTTGCTACAGCTGAGAAAAATCGTTTCTTTGGACGATGCATATGTAGAAAGCCTTTTTTATAGTATTTACTAGCTAATTTGATCTTTTTTTCCTTCTTTCTATAGTGGAGATAGCCACACGTAATGGCAGATCACGGCCATATTATTAAAAGCTTGCGGTAAGAATGGATTTCGTTCTATTGCCTGGAAATAATATTCCAAAGCCTTTGTATGTTCTCCGTTGCTTGTGTGTATAAGGCCTATGTTATAGAGTATATAACTTCGATCATAGGGATCAATTTCTGATCGTGTAGCTTCATAATAATTCTGCAAAGCTTCCGCATAATTTCCTTCTGATTGAGCTGACATCCGTTACGGTCGTTCATTTTATGCAAAGAATCTCCGTTCCAGAACTGTACGTGAAATTTTCATTTCATACGGCTCCTCCCTTCAGTGCATAGTACTAAGTAATCCATGCAATCCAAAATTTACTAGTCTCATTATGAACTAAGAGGGGCTAGTATTTTTACAAGAAATTTCTAGCCAACCTCCCTGCCAGAGGTTTTTTCCTTTCTTAACACTAATCTATTTCTATATAGAAATAGTAACTCCAACAATTTCTTTGTACTCAACGCCCCCTATTTTCAGGAATTAGTCACTTTAACGGTCTTTGATGGTTATATGGATATCCAAAGTACAAACGAGATGGATGTTTGTTGTCCTAACCATTCTTCTTAGTCCCGATACCAATACGTAAAAGGAAAATTTAAAACAAAGTTTTCATGTTGTTGATTCCTAGGTGTAGTGCTTCTTTCCCTATGCCGCCTATGGGTACTAGTGAAGTAGGATTGACCTGCAATACATAACCTATAGGTGTACCCTTTCGCTCAATACTAAAATCGACAATTGAAGCATCTGAGGTTGAATCTCTCGAGAATACACAAGAGAAGGAATTATTCTATATCCAAACTTCACCTTCATCAAGCGTAGGTTTATTTCAATAATTTGTTTCTTTACATCTCGAACCACGCCCCCTTTTCATAAGACTGAGGGCTAAAAAAGCAAGAAAAAAGAATCAAATCGCACCATCTCTGTAATAAGTAAATGCCTTTTTTTCTCCTGAAGTTGTCGGAATTATTCGTAATAAGATATTGGCTACAATTGAAGAGGTCTTATCAATAAAATTTCTATTTATCTGAGATCTAGGCATAATTAATTAGCAATCCATTCTATAATTCTTTTCATTACCCCGAAGGGTAATGATCCCACAAACACAGGAATTGTACAGTACGAAATAACATAAAAACAACCAGACTAATTCGAAAAAAAAGATGGGGATCCTACACTCAAACTATTCTTTTTGGCAAATTATTCTTTTTGGTAAGGAGAGATATGAAATATTTGAATCAGATTGGATTTCATTCGAATTGCAATAATATAATATGAATGACTCGCTATTCACTCGGTTTCTGGTCAATAATAACATTATATTATGCAGGAGAGATGGCCGAGTGGTTCAAGGCGTAGCATTGGAACTGCTATGTAGGCTTTTGTTTACCGAGGGTTCGAATCCCTCTCTTTCCGTTTCTGTTAATTGACCAACATTATCCATCACAACAATATATCAAATAACAATCGATACCCTTATTGCAACCCAAGACTCTCATTTGATAGAGATTCCCTATTCCTAATTACATTACTTTGATTTGATACGTAAAATGCAACTATCGGAAAGAAAAGAACGAAAAGGAAAATCCTACTGTTGATCCATTTGTAATACGTAAATGGGAAAATGCGGATTAAAGCCCTTAGATCTATTTATTTTACTTCAGTGAAAAGGGAGTAAAATTGTCTGAATCTTTCCTTCTTACACTTAATTTTCGTTAGGTTCAAGTCTGACGGGAATAATATTCTACGACTAACAACTCATTTATTTTCAAACCAATCAATTTACTATCTATTATTTGATTTACAAATCCTTTATATTGGAATGAGTCAATAGTCAAATGTTTTGGCAATTCCTCATGAGGGGACGATTCAATAGAATTTTGAATCAGAACTTTCGATCTTTGTTTATCTTTGGTAGTAATAATATCTCTGGGTTTGCAACGATAACTTGGTATATCCACTATACGACCATTAACTAAAATATGTCTATGGTTAACTAATTGCCTGGCTGCAGGAATGGTCGAAGCCATACCCAATCGAAAAAGTATGTTATCCAAACGCATCTCAAGTAGTTGTAATAAAACCTGATCTGTTGACCCTTTGGCTTTTCCAGCAATATGTACATATCTAAGTAATTGTTGTTCTGTCAGACCATAATGAAAACGCAATTTCTGTTTTTCTTCTAGACGAATACGATATTGGGATTTTTTCCCAAAACGCGATTGGTTTTTAAAATCACTTCCGGATCTAGGCCTTTTACTAGTTAGTCCCGGTAAAGCCCCCAGACGGCGTATTTTTTTGAAACGAGGTCCTCGGTAACGAGACATAAAATAAAGACTCCTTTACTTTTTTTCTTATTTTATTGACATTTCAATATTACAGAATAAGTCTAAATTAAGACTGAACTAAAGGATAAACAAAGTAAAGCTAAATCTATTGAAGTACTACAAACATTGAAGTACTACAAACAAAGTAGAATGAAATAAATTGTATCAATATTCGGATTTTTTGTATATGGAAAATGTATATATAAGAAATTTAGACTCTGTCTTCTGATTTGTTTTATAGAAATCTAATTCCTCCAATTCATTTTGTATTTGTAGTTACAAGTTATCACGAGATAATAGATCGGATTGGCGACCAACATTTGGAGAAAAGGAGAGGGTAGATTATCAATCATGGAAAAAATAGATAGAGAAAAAAGCCGGCTATCGGAGTCGAACCGATGACCATCGCATTACAAATGCGATGCTCTAACCTCTGAGCTAAGCGGGCTCATATAACAGAATATAATGTATAGAAATACACTAAACTACCTGAGCTTAGTTAGCTATTAACTAGTAAGAATTCAATTTCTTACTAAAATTTATTAAATTAACTTTAATTAGCACTATAATACAATTACTATAACTAGATATAATACGTTAATATATAGTTCAGTATTCTTAATTTAATTGTTAATTTAACGATGATATGGTTCTATAGTTAGTAGAAAAGTAATAAATCATATAACCAATTTTCAAATATATGACTAATTAGAATTGGGATTATACCATCGTGGATATTCCATTTTTTTTTTTATTAATAAAATTTAAATATTAATATTTAATATATAAAATATAATGATTTAAAATTGTGACTAAAAAAAATCTAATTATTTCTTTTTTGGAGTTATAACAAACTATATTAACTATCCGATCGGCCCTCAGAAAAGGAAAGGATAAGATAAGAATAAAGATACAATCCAAATTCTATTCTTCTGATTTCATTTAGAAACGTAGGGGATAAGAAAGAATGAATATCGACCGTTCCAGTATTGCCAATCATGACAGAAAAATGAAAGAGAGGGGAAACATATATATGTGAGATATATATATCCATATTGAATTGTAGATACATCAATGATAGAATCATTTCTGATTGAAAGAAATCTAGTTTATCTACTAAATATGAAAATAATAGAAGATGGCGAAAAAAATAGGAGTATACACTTTTTTTCGATATAAGAATCATTATCTAATGAATTCAACGGTTCAAATATAAATCAAAGAAGTAGATAGAATTATAACCGGATCCTGGTCTCAAGGGGGATATGGCGAAATTGGTAGACGCTACGGACTTGATTGAATTGAGCCTTGGTATGGAAACCTGCTAAGTGATAACTTCCAAATTCAGAGAAACCCTGGAATTTGAAATGGGCAATCCTGAGCCAAATCTTTATTTGTTTTGTTTTTTATAAACCAAAGGGTTTATAAAAAAACAAAACAAACTAGAATCAAAAATCAAAAAGGATAGGTGCAGAGACTCAATGGAAGCTGTTCTAACGAATGGAATTGACTACGTTATGTTGGT